AACCCATGATTGCATAGGATTTCATGAAAACAAACGAATCCTAATGATTCATTGGGTGGGATGGCGGAACGAACCAAGAACAAATTGATTTATTCTAAAAGTAACAAGGTCTTGACCCTACGAATGTAGCACGAAAGAGTCAATATTCGCCCGCGAAACCCTTAGTTTTTAGTTATTGATCTACATTTTGTTTTAGCACGATTCGATACAAAATAAATAATGTTGATCTGGTATATAAAGCTTACTCTTAACTATATAACATAACAATACTAAACTATCCTAGAATAACAAAATCAAATAATATAACAAAATAACATAATAAATTCCATTACATTACTAAGTGTATTGTGTATCATTGTATTAATATTAAATATATGTGTATCCGTAGTAATATTAATGAATCATTTCATTCGCGAGGAGCCGGATGAAAAGAAACTCTCATGTCCGGTTCTGCAGTAGAGATGGAATTTAATTAAGAAAGAACCATCAACTATAACCCCAAAAGAACAAAATTTCGTAAACAACATAGAGGAAGAATGAAAGGAATATCTTGTCGAGGCAATCGTATTTGTTTCGGCGGATACGCTCTTCAAGCACTTGAACCCGCTTGGATCACGGCTAGACAGATGGAAGCAGGACGAAGAGCAATGACACGATATGCGCGTCGTGGCGGAAAAATATGGGTACGTATATTTCCCGACAAACCTGTTACAGTAAGACCCGCAGAAACACGTATGGGTTCGGGGAAGGGGGCCCCCGAATATTGGGTATCCGTTGTTAAACCGGGTCGAATACTTTATGAAATGGGCGGAGTATCAGAAACTGTAGCCAGAGCAGCTATTAAAATAGCTGCGTGCAAGATGCCTATACGAACTCAATTCGTTATTGAGGGATAGGGATGCAGAAATTAAAAGATAAGGTGATGATGAAAAATAGAAGTTTATTTTTTTATAGACAGACAATATTTCTTTTTATTTATTTTTTATCCTTTGCAGCAAAATAACAGATTAAAATAAAAATGATATGATTCAACCTCAGACCCTTTTGAATGTAGCGGATAATAGTGGAGCTCGAAAATTGATGTGTATTCGAGTCCTAGGAGCTGGTAACCAACGATATGCTCATATTGGTGACGTTGTTGTTGCCGTAATCAAAGAAGCAGTACCAAATATGCCTCTAGAAAGATCAGAAGTTATTAGGGCTGTAATTGTGCGTACATGTAAAGAACTCAAACGTTACAACGGCATGATAATACGATATGATGACAATGCCGCAGTTGTTATTGATCAAGAAGGAAATCCAAAAGGAACTCGAGTTTTTGGTGCGATCGCTCGGGAATTGAGACAGTTGAATTTTACTAAAATAGTTTCATTAGCTCCCGAGGTATTATAAATACTAGTAGTATATTAAATAGACTTATGATATAGCGGGGTATTTGGAATGGGTCAAGTCAATTAGTGGATTGTGTATCACGCATATACTTTTAATTAATTTAATTAATATAAATAAACATGTTGATTATATAAAAATTAGGGGGTACCAATAATTATAGTTCGCCATGGGTAAGGATACTATTGCCGATATAATAACTTCTATAAGAAATGCTGACATGGATAAAAAAAGAACGGTTCGAATAGCATCTACTAATATTACCGAAAACATTGTAAAAATACTTCTACGAGAGGGTTTTATCGAAAACGTTCGTAAACATCAGGAAAGTAACAAATGTTTCTTGGTTTTAACCCTACGACATAGACGGAATCGAAAGGGAATATATAGAACTATTTTAAAACGTATCAGCCGACCCGGTCTACGAATCTATTCCAACTATCAACAAATTCCTAAGATTTTAGGTGGAATGGGAATTGTAATTCTTTCGACTTCTCGAGGTATAATGACAGATCGAGAAGCTCGACTAGAAAAAATCGGGGGAGAAATTTTGTGTTATATATGGTGATCTTACACCCCTTCCTCCTGTTATCTTAATTTTATCTCTAACTTCCCTTTTGGAAAAAGAGAGTAAAAATAAATTATATAACCCTTTCTCCATTAGTTGATACTTCAAGAGGCTTACCTCGAATAAAAGACTAAAATTAATTCATAAAGGTTTAATTACTGAATCGCTTCCCAACGGTATGTTCCGGGTCCTTTTACTTTTAGATAATGAAGATCTAATTCTAGGTTATGTTTCAGGGAGGATACGGCACAGTTTTATATAGATACTACCATGAGATAGAGTCAAAATTGAAATAAGTGGTTATGATTCAACCAGGGGACGTAGAATTTATAGAATTCACAAATTCGAACTATTGGGTGATTTTTTAAACATTCCTTTCATAGGGATACAATTTGAAGTTAAAAAAATCAAGAAACTTATTTTTTCAAGGAGTAGATTTCAGAATTAAGATAAGGAATGAGAAATATGAAAATAAGGGCTTCTGTTCGTAAAATTTGTGAAAAATGTCGACTTATCCGTAGGCGTGGACGGATTATAGTGATT